CAGAGGGTAATATGAATGTTCTATTATGTTCTATCAAAACACTAAAGGGTTTATATGATATATCCGGTGTGGAAGTAGGCCAACATTTCTATTGGCAAATAGGAAGTTTTCAAGTCCATGCTCAAGTACTTATTACTTCTTGGGTCGTAATTGCTATTTTATTAGGTTCAGCCATTATAGCTGTTCGTAATCCACAAACCATTCCTACTGACGGTCAGAATTTCTTTGAATATGTCCTTGAATTCATTCGAGACGTGAGCAAAACTCAAATAGGAGAAGAATATGGTCCGTGGGTTCCCTTTATTGGAACAATGTTTCTATTTATTTTTGTTTCAAATTGGTCAGGGGCTCTTTTACCCTGGAAAATTATACAGTTACCTCATGGGGAGTTAGCCGCACCCACAAATGATATAAACACGACCGTTGCTTTAGCTTTACTCACGTCAGTAGCATATTTTTATGCGGGCCTTACAAAAAAGGGATTGGGTTATTTCGGTAAATATATTCAACCAACCCCAATCCTTTTACCTATTAACATCTTAGAAGATTTTACAAAACCGTTATCGCTTAGTTTTCGACTTTTCGGAAATATTTTAGCTGATGAATTAGTGGTTGTTGTTCTTGTTTCTTTAGTACCTTTAGTAGTTCCTATACCTGTCATGTTCCTTGGATTATTTACAAGCGGTATTCAAGCTCTTATTTTTGCAACCCTAGCTGCGGCTTATATAGGGGAATCCATGGAAGGTCATCATTGACTAGTTTTCGACACAGTCTTTTTTAGCTTAGCCTGACCCAATGTATGCGCCGTTTAAGGAAATCTACTTAGGGAAGATAAATAGATAAATAATATATAAATAAGGTAGAAATAAAGATATAGACGATCTAGAGTAATTGTAAAAAAGGTTACGACGTGCCATTAAAAAAAGATGGTATAGAAAATGATTCTCATTTCAGTTGATTTTATTCAATTCATCCATTGACAAAAAAAAATTGAATAAATACAAAATTACACTAAATTACATGGATTTATATCAATCAAATACTTAATATTTCTATAGAATGGTTTGGCCTAACAAATAGGTGGACCGGACCTGTCTCTGTGGGATGATAAAAACGGAAGAGTAAGGGTTTACCAAAAACGAGATAAAAAAAAACGGATTGGTTTGCGTAGGAACGAGGGGTCGAACGAGGTGTATATAATCTAATCGCTATTAAGACAACTCTTGTGAATCTTTCGAAGAATGATTCGAGAATCCCGATGACTTTAAGATACAATATTTGGTTTACGGTATGGGGAAAAACATGTATATGTGATATTAGACATTAACTAGGTATATATGAACTAAAGATATATCTAATTTCATTTGTCTTACTATTGTGAATTTAGACAGGGATTTCAATAGAAGCCTTTCCATTTCGTCTGTAATTGTAAATTGAATGTTGGTTGATTGTATCATTAACTATTTCTTTATTTTTGTTTTGGTACGAGGACCTTATCATGAATCCACTGATTTCTGCCGCTTCCGTTATTGCTGCTGGATTGGCCGTCGGGCTTGCTTCTATTGGACCTGGGGTTGGTCAAGGTACTGCTGCGGGACAGGCTGTAGAAGGGATCGCGAGACAACCAGAGGCGGAAGGAAAAATACGGGGTACTTTATTGCTTAGTCTAGCTTTCATGGAAGCTTTAACAATTTATGGGCTGGTTGTAGCATTAGCTCTTTTATTTGCGAATCCTTTTGTTTAATCCAAAAAACACATATTTTTGTTTATTTTGTGGATTTGCTGCTCTTGTTTTTTCGAATTTTTTTAATATTTAACTCCTAGAATTAAATTACTAATTACTTAGGAACAACAACCTACGGAAATCGATGGTTTGATGATGAGGATCCAACTCACTTTTTTCTTTACCCTCTTAGTCCAATAGATTAACTTTTTTAGGAAGTATTCCAATTGTAACAAACGAGGTATTTCGCAACTAACCTGTATAACACCTGGTCCCTAATTCGAATCGAATAAGTATCAGGCTTATTGGAAATTTCCAATAATTGGAAATTTCCAATTTTTAAAAATTCATTAAAATCCATTTCTAAATCAATATATTTTTTGACTCAATTTTGTATTTTCTATTTAGAAATAGGAAAATTCATAATAAAATAATACAAACAATAAAGAATATAAAATAAATTAAGTAGTCTATCTATAACTATAAGAAAGAGGAGATCGTATGAAAAATGTAACCGATTCTTTCCTTTCCTTGGGTTATTGGCCATCCGCCGGGAGTTTCGGGTTTAATACCGATATTTTTGCAACAAATCTAATAAATTTAAGCGTAGTGCTTGGTGTGTTGGTTTTTTTTGGAAAGGGAGTGTTAAGTGATTTATTAGATAATCGAAAACAGAGGATCTTGAAGACTATTCAAAATTCAGAAGAATTACGCGAGGCGGCCCTAGACCAGCTGGAAAAAGCCCGAGCCCGCTTACGGAAAGTCGAAATAGAAGCG